GGATCAGTTTTGTTTTTAACTAGATCCAATTTATAATTTCTTATACAAAGTATTGTCCACCAACGTATAAAATTAATTTTTATAAGAATAGAACTATAAAAATTAATTTTATACTTTTATACACTAGTTCTTAAAAATCCTTAAGATGAAGAAATTGATGATTGGCCTATGGCTAATGCCTATACCGAAATCACCAAATTAGGGAGAAATAGAAATATAAAAGATTTTAATATCAATTACGAAGAAATATACATTCCAAATCCAAATCAAAAAGAAACTCCTCAGAATACTTTTAGATTAGTCGTAGATCAACCAATAAATACCCCTTTAAGCACCGAATTAGAGCGAATGATTAAAAAAGTGAGTGTAGTTGACCCAGAATTAGCTAATCAATTAACAGAAGATGATTTGGATTTTATAGATTCTAATATAACTAATAAATATCCTGATGATACCGATGACACAAAAATTGAAGAGGAGTTGTTTGGGAATTTTGACGAATTTGATCAGGAGGGAGATGATCTCTTGGATTTTGACATAAAATAATAACAATAAATAATATATTAATATGGTTATATCAGCACAAAATAAAGGCTCATATTTTAAAATTAAAATTATTTTGGAGCGAAACCTAATATCAATGGAAGAACGCTCCGAAAATGCCTTAGAAAACGAAATAGACATTATATTAGCTAAGATGAATGCATCTTCTCAGGTGTATAAATTTGAAAGTGAAGATAAGAGTCGGATTGTTTATTTATTTTCAACAGGGACTAGAAAACGGAAAGGACAGCTCGAGAAATTATTAGCTACGAGCGAAACCATAGGTAGCTTAGTTTATAAGTATCAAACAGAAGGATTATTGAAAAATGAATTTGCCGATCAAGTAAAACTTTATACAAGCAAACTAAAAAATATAAAAAAACCCCAAGCGTTCGATGGGTACATGGGAAATGACCTTAAAATTCTAAGTAATTTCGAAAACTATTACCCGTGGCAGAAACAAGTCTGGAACATTATAAAAGTAATTCCGAGTTTAGACCTTCTGATTCCCGTGAAATTATACATTTAATTGATCGAGAAGGGTGTACGGGAAAATCGAAATTCGCTAAAAAAATAGTCTTCGATCACCCTTACGACGTTGGAGTTATAACATATGGGACAACATCACAGATAAATTCTTCCATTGTAAATTTAGGTCCGAAAAAATTATATATAATTGACTTAACACGAGCAAAATGTAAGACAGACAGTGAACGTGATTTAATTGCAGGGCTAGAATCGGGTAAAAATGGGAAAGGGACGGCCCCTTTTAATGGAACCACCTCATATTTTAATTATGAGTCATTCCGACATTGATAAGTCATTATTATCTAAAGATAGATGGAAAGTCTTCGAAATCGAAGATAAGGAATTAAGAAAAATAGAGCTAGAAGAAGATGAAAATATTTTAGTAAAGTAACCGGCCTGATTAAAAAGAAACCATTTAAATTACTGGCAGTTATCACTCTTAGTATAAAAATAATTAACAGGATTCAACAAAATAATATTGAAGTTGAATTATTAAATAATTTACCTTTTAGAAAAATTAATATTAGAATAAAACTTTGGCATTGAACTATTTTCCCAGGAGGTGTCCCTCCAAGTATTTTCGTCGATTTATAACGTTTCACTACTGAGTTCGAGATGGATCAGTGTGGTTCCGTTGAATACACTAAAAACACCAAAGCAAAAATAGTTACTAATATTTTAGTAACTATATGTTTATTTAAAAATTCAAGTCCTCGGTCTGTTAGCACATCTCAGCTCATATATTACTATATTTATACTTAATGCCTATCAAACGGTTAGTCTTACCGTGACCTTACTCACTTACGTGATGAGAATACTTATCTTGAGGTGGGCTTCCCACTTAGATGCTTTCAGCGGTTATCCACTCCGTACATAGCTACCCAGCGTTTACCGTTGGCACGATAACTGGTACACCAGAGGTACGTCCTTCTCGGTCCTCTCGTACTAAAGAAGGCTCCTCTCAATATTCTAACGCCTACACCGGATATGGACCGAACTGTCTCACGACGTTCTGAACCCAGCTCGCGTACCGCTTTCATGGGCGAACAGCCCAACCCTTGGGACGTACTACCGCCCCAGGATGCGATGAGCCGACATCGAGGTGCCAAACCTCCCCGTCGATGTGAACTCTTGGGGGAGATCAGCCTGTTATCCCTAGAGTAACTTTTATCCGTTGAGTGACGGCCTTTCCACTCAGCACCGTCAGATCACTAAGACCGACTTTCGTCCCTGCTCGACTTGTAGGTCTCACAGTCAAGCTTCCTTATGCCTTTACACTCTAGATACGATTTCTACACGTTCAGAGGAAACCTTTGTACGCCTCCGTTACCATTTGGGAGGCGACCGCCCCAGTCAAACTGCCCGCCTGAAACTGTCCTTTGACCAGATCATGATACAAAGTTAGAAATCTAACATTACCAGAGTGGTATCTCACTGATGGCTCCTAAATTCCCGCAAGAATAAACTCAACGCCTCCCACCTATACTGCGCAAGTAAAGTCCAATTCCAATTTCAAGTTACAGTAAAGCTTCATAGGGTCTTTCTGTCCAGGTGCAGGTAGTCCGCATCTTCACAGACAAGTCTATTTCACCGAGCCCCTCTCCGAGACAGTATCCAAATCATTACGCCTTTCGTGCGGGTCGGAACTTACCCGACAAGGAATTTCGCTACCTTAGGACCGTTATAGTTACGGCCGCCGTTCACCAGGGCTTCAGTTATCAGCTTCGCGGATGCTAACCAACTTCTTTAACCTTCTGGCACTGGGCAGGCGTCAGCCCCCATACATCGTCTTACGACTTAGCGGAGACCTGTGTTTTTGGTAAACAGTTGCTTGGATCTTGTTATTGCAACCTTATAAATAAGGCACTCCTTCTCCCGAAGTTACGGAGTCATTTTGCCGAGTTCCTTAGAGAGAGTTATCTCGCGCCCCTTAGTATACTCTACCTACCCACCTGTGTCGGTTATGGTACAGGCATTATTTATTTACGACAGTGCGAGCTTTTCTTGGAAGTCTGACATAGACTGCTTCAATGCCGTAGCATCTCGTCATCACGCCTCAACTCAAAACGTTTTCTCCGTTTCTCAACATCTCGAACGCTTAAACCGGTAACCAACATCCGGCCAGCTTAGCCTCCTTCGTCCCTCGTTATCAATAAATAATGGTACGGGAATATTAACCCGTTGTCCATCGACTACGCTTTTCAGCCTCGCCTTAGGTCCTGACTTACCCTCCGCGGACGAGCCTTCCAGAGGAAACCTTGGGTTTTCGGGGTATAGGATTCTCACCTATATTTTCGTTACTCAAGCCGACATTCTCACTTCTGCTTCGTCCATATCCACTTACGTTAATACTTCAATCTACAACAGAACGCTCCCCTACCGATATATCTTCTATATATCGCACAGTTTCGGCAAATTACTTAGTCCCGTACATTTTCGGCGCAGGTTTACTCGATCAGTGAGCTATTACGCACTCTTTAAAGGATTGCTGCTTCTAAGCAAACCTCCTGATTGTTTCTGCACTCCCACCTCCTTTATCACTTAGTAATTATTTGGGGGCCTTAACTGGTGCTCTGGGCTGTTTCCCTCTTGACAATGGAGCTTATCCCCCACAGTCTCACTGATAAACTGTTCACTTAGTATTCTTAGTTTGCAACGATTTGGTACCGAATTACCAGCCCGCATACGTAACAGTGCTTTACCCCTAAGTTATAATATTTATCGCTGCGCCAAAACGCATTTCGGGGAGAACCAGCTAGCTCCGAATTCGATTGGCATTTCACCCCTAACCACAATTCATCCGCTGATTTTTCAACATCAGTCGGTTCGGTCCTCCACTTAGTATTACCTAAGCTTCAACCTGACCATGGTTAGATCATCCGGGTTCGGGTCTATAACCAGTGACATATGCCCTATTCAGGCTCGCTTTCACTATGGCTCCAGCATTCTCTGCCTTAACCTGCCACTACCTATAAGTCGCCGGCTCATTCTTCAACAGGCACGAAGTCAGACGATTTAGTCGTCCTCCTACTGATTGTAAGTTTATGGTTTCATGTTCTTTTCACTCCCCTCCCGGGGTTCTTTTCACCTTTCCCTCACGGTACTATTTCACTATCGGTCATTCAGGAATATTTAGCCTTACGAGGTGGTCCTCGCAGATTCACACGGAATTTCACGTGCTCCATGCTACTTGGGATAAGATTTGATTATTTCAATTTTCAACTACAAGACTATCACTCTCTTTGGTTAAGCATTCCAACTTATTCGTCTAATTGTCCTAATCGATTTACAATCGTCCCACTACCCTTAGTTAAGAACTAAGTTTAGGCTTCTCCCGTTTCGCTCGCCGCTACTAAGGGAATCGTTTTTTACTTTCTTTTCCTCTAGGTACTAAGATGTTTCAGTTCCCTAGGTTTGCTCTTTCTTATCTATGTATTCAATAAGTAGTATAAAAAGTTTCCTCATTCGGAGACCTCCGGATCATAGCTTTTTTCCAACTCCCCGAAGCGTTTCGCCGGTAAACGCGTCCTTCATCGCTTCTGAATGCCAAGGTATTCCCCATAAACTCTTAATTCCTTGAATTTAAGACTTTTCTTAAAAAATTGAGTTGTTTTTTCATGTGGAGGTAAGCGGATTCGAACCGCTGACAACCGCCGTGCAAAGGCGGTGCTCTACCAACTGAGCTATACCCCCGCTGGGCCATTCTGGATTTGAACCAGAGACCTCACCCTTATCAGGGGTGCGCTCTAACCAACTGAGCTAATAGCCCGTAAACCTATGTTTGGTTTACAATAACTTTTGATTTTGGATTCATCAAAATGAATCTATCGACCTTATATTTAAAAATTTCTTTTTAAAAGGAGGTGATCCAACCGCACCTTCCAGTACGGTTACCTTGTTACGACTTCACCCTAGTCACTAATTCTACCTTAGGCATCCTCCTCCAAATGGTTAGAGTAACGACTTCGGGTATAACCAGCTTCCATGGTGTGACGGGCGGTGTGTACAAGGCCCGGGAACGAATTCACCGCTGTATAGCTGACCAGCGATTACTAGCGATTCCAACTTCATGCAGGCGAGTTGCAGCCTACAATCCGAACTTAGAGAGAGTTTATAGATTAGCTTGTCTTCGCAGATTTGCATCTCATTGTCTCACCCATTGTAGCACGTGTGTAGCCCAGGGTGTAAGGGGCATGCTGACTTGACGTCATCCCCGCCTTCCTCCGGTTTATAACCAGCAGTCTTTCTAGAGTTCCAAATAGGCAACTAAAAATAAGGGTTGCGCTCGTTGCGGGACTTAACCCAACATCTCACGACACGAGCTGACGACAGCCATGCACCACCTGTGTATACGTTCCAAAAGGCACTTTCTTCTTTCAAAGAAATTCGTATCATGTCAAACCCTGGTAAGGTTCTTCGCGTTGCATCGAATTAAACCACATGCTCCACCGCTTGTGCGGGCCCCCGTCAATTCCTTTGAGTTTCACTCTTGCGAGCATACTTCCCAGGCGGGATACTTAACGCGTTAGCTTTGATACTGCACAGGTCGATCTGTTCAACATCTAGTATCCATTGTTTACAGCTAGGACTACTGGGGTATCTAATCCCATTTGCTACCCTAGCTTTCGTCTCTGAGTGTCAGTAATAGCCCAGTAAAGTGCCTTCGCCATCGGTGTTCTTTCCAATATCTACGCATTTCACCGCTCCACTGGAAATTCCCTTTACCCCTACTATACTCTAGTCTAACAGTTTCGACTGCGATTTTGAAGTTGAGCCTCAAGATTTAACAGTTGACTTATTAAACCACCTACAGACGCTTTACGCCCAGTGATTCCGGATAACACTTGCATCCTCCGTATTACCGCGGCTGCTGGCACGGAATTAGCCGATGCTTATTCTTCAGGTACACGTCATTTATTCCTCCCTGAAAAAAGAGGTTTACAACCCATAGGCAGTCATCCCTCACGCGAGATTGCTCCGTCAGGCTTTCGCCCATTGCGGAAAATTCCCCACTGCTGCCTCCCGCAGGAGTCTGGACCGTGTCTCAGTTCCAGTGTGTCTGATCATCCTCTCAAACCAGATACTGATCGTCGCCTTGGTAAGCCATTACCTCACCAACAAGCTAATCAGGCGCAAGCTTCTCTCTAGGCGGAAAAATCCATTTCACTCGGAAGCATATGGGGTATTAGCAGCCGTTTCCAGCTGTTGTCCCCCTCCTAGAGGCAAATTCTTACGTGTTACTCACCCGTCCGCCACTTGAGTCAAAGACTCTCGTACGACTTGCATGTGTAAAGCATCTCGCCAGCGTTCATCCTGAGCCAGGATCAAACTCTCTTTAAATTTCCATAAATTTTTTGTATTAACTTCAGTTGAAGTTTGTTTCATAAAGTTGATTCATATCTTAGCTCATGAAGTAAGAGGTCCTAGGTTTTCAAGAATATAAATAGTTTAAACTTAAAAAATTAATAACTTAAAAACAAAAATAATAATCAACTGAGATTTAATCTTTAAACTATTAGAATTATTAATCAATCAAAATAATAAGATTAATAATTCTATGAATAACTCAATAAACTTAAAAAAGACTATGGAAATTATCAGTCAAAAAACTAAAACCAACCATTTCTTGTTGATGAATTATATAACTATCGGGGAACAAATTTAGATCTAAATGACCATAAGCTGTCTTCATATATTCTAAAATATCTGGTCGTTCAGTAAACCAGAATTCTCTTATATCATTTGGAATAGGATGTTTATACCATAAGGCCGGTAAATAATGGAAAACTAGTACATCTTTTAATTGATTATTAATTACTAGTTTTGTTGGTTCTCCTTCACTTGGAAGAAATGGCATAGTAAAGACCAAATGATTTAAACTATCCGCTAGGGCCCCAATTGCTCCAAGAATAAGACCTCCCGTAATATTTACACCAAATACACCAGGTATGATTCCTTGTAAAGTATCATCTAGCCAATCTACGGCAGTTACTAGATATGACCATGGAAATAAATAAGGATTAATAGTAATAAACCAAGCTAGTAGAAGTCTGTAAACGACGATTTGTGAATAACAAACTAATGCAATAAATAAAACCTCACGAATAATCTCAAGAGTACTAATATCTAAACAAATATTTAATTTTACTTGAATAAATTCAGAGATTGAATCAGGTAAAAAGAAAAGATTTTTATAGTTTTCAATATAGAAGTTATAAAAACCTTCATCTTGAGTTTCATATATATATCGCGGGAGTGGCTCAACTCTTGGTGCTGGTCCAAAGACCATTTCAAACCAGGTTTCGGGACACTGATCTGGAGGAAAATATGTTATCCGTTTTGGGAGACTATCCATCGATGCAAATCTTTCTTGCCCTTCAGTTAAAACTCGAGTAATTGTTGGCATACCCGAATTTTCTGGATATCCAAACTGAGAAGCGATTGTTTTAAATAATTCTCCAACTTTATCGTAGAATGCAGTTCGAACAGAAGCAAATTTTTCATCTAAACCCATTTTGAATTCGTATTAAGTTAATAAGTATTTGATTACTAAAAAATATAGGACATAATATTGTACATTAATATGATAATATAAAATAAAAATATTTGAAAGGATAAATTTAAAAAAAATTGTCTATAATGACATTCTTATTTCTAAGAATTATTTTTCAATGTGAGCTTAATGAGCCAACGAAGCTTAAACTATAAATATTTGATTTTGATTTTTCTCTTCTGAATAAATCTCTATCTTCTATTTTTACTTAATAGAATCTTTTTTTTAATCGGGATAGTAGGATTTGAACCTACGACCCCCTGCTCCCAAAGCAGGTGCTCTACCAAGCTGAGCTATATCCCGGTAAACTAGTCAAAATGAAATAGTCTTATACTTTAAACTTTAGAAGATTTGGCAAAAAAATTCAAGTTTTTTTCCAAATTTTTATAATGGTTTTTCAAAAAGGTCAAAGATTAATTTGACCTTTTTGAGGAAATTATGCAAATTTCCCAGAAGTTGATGCAATAACAAACGAAGCGTATGTTACAATATAACCAACAGAGAAATGTACTAAACCAACTAAACGTGCTTGAACAATCGATAAAGCGACTGGTTTATCACGCCAACGAACTAAGTTCGCAAGTGGTGTACGTTCATGAGCCCAAACTAATGTTTCAATTAATTCTTGCCAGTAACCACGCCAAGAAATTAAGAACATGAATCCAGTAGCCCAAATTAAATGACCAAATAGGAAAGCCCAAGCCCAAACAGATAAATTATTCATACCAAATGGGTTGTAACCATTAATTAATGGTGATGAGTTTAACCATAAGTAATCTCTTAACCAACCCATAATGTAGTTTGATGATTCATTAAATTGACCTGGGTTACCGCCCCAAATTGTCATGTGTTTCCAGTGCCAGTAGAATGTTACCCAACCAATTGTGTTTAACATCCAGAACATAGCTAAATAGAAAGCATCCCATGCTGAAATATCACATGTACCACCACGACCTGGACCATCACAAGGGAAACTATAACCAAAGTCTTTTTTATCCGGCATTAATTTTGAACCACGTGCATCTAAAGCACCTTTCACTAAAATTAATGCGGTAACATGTAAACCTAAAGCAATAGCGTGATGAACTAAGAAGTCACCTGGTCCAATAGTTAAGAATAAATCATTCTTATCATTATTAATAGCTTCTAACCAACCTGGTAACCAAACTTGGTTTCCAGCAATAGTAGCAGGACTAGTTGATGATGAAAGTAGAACATTAAATTGATAGATTGCTTTCCCTGATGCTGCTTGAATATATTCTGCAAATACAGGTTCAAATAAAATTTGTTTTTCTGGTTGACCAAATGCCACTACTGTGTCATTGTGAATATATAAGCCTAATGTATGGAAGCCTAAGAATAAAGATGCCCAACTTAAATGTGAAATAATAGCTTCTTTATGCTCTAACATTCTTGCTAAAACATTATTTTTATTTAACTCTGGATCGTAATCACGAACAAAGAAGATAGCACCGTGTGCAAATGCTCCAACCATTAAGAAACCAGCGATATATTGATGATGAGTGTATAGCGCTGCTTCAGTTGTAAAATCTTTCGATAAGTAAGCATACGGAGTTAATGCATAAATATGTTGAGCAGTTAAAGAAGTTGCAACACCTAAACTTGCTAATGCTAAACCTAATTGCATGTGTAAAGAATTTGTAATTGTTTCAAATAATCCCACATGACCAGCTCCTAATCTACCTCCAGGAGGTCGGTGAGCATCTAAGATTTCTTTCATATTGTGACCAATACCAAAGTTTGTTCGGTACATATGACCCGCAACGATGAAGACAACAGCAATTGCTAATTGATGATGTGCAATATCAGTTAACCATAATGCTTGAGTTTGTGGGTGGAAACCACCTAAGAATGTTAAAATTGCCGTTCCAGCACCTTCACTTGTTCCATAAACATGAGAAGGACTATCAGGATTTTCTGCGTAAACAGTCCAATTTCCAGTAAAGAATGGAGTTAAACCAGCAGGATGCGGTGGAGTCGTTAAGAAATTATCCCAACCAACGTGTACACCACGTGAAACAGGAATTGCTACGTGAACAATATGTCCCGTCCATGCTAATGAACTAACACCTAATAAACCTGATAAGTGATGGTTTAAGCGTGACTCGTTGTTTTTAAACCAAGATAAACTTGGGCGGAATTTTGGTTGTAAATGTAACCAACCCGCAAATAACAATGCACATGAAAGTAATAATAGTCCAATTGAGCCTGCATATAATTCTTGATTAGTACGGAATCCAATTGTGTACCACCATTGGTAGACACCTGAATATGCAATATTCACTGGATATGCATTTCCTTTACTAAACGCTTTTAAAGCTGAATCACCAAAGTGTGGATCCCAAATTGCGTGTGCAATTGGTTTCACTTTTAAAGGATTAGCGACCCATTTTTCGAAATTTCCTTGCCAAGCAACATGAAAAAGATTTCCAGAAGTCCATAAGAAGATGATAGCTAAGTGACCAAAGTGTGATGCAAAGATCTTTTGGTACAAGTTTTCTTCTGTCATACCATCATGAGCTTCTAAATCATGAGCAGTTGCGATCCCATACCAGATTCGTCTCGTTGCTGGATCTTGTGCTAGGGCTTGGCTAAATTTTGGGAATTTAGTTGCCATAATTATAAAATACCTTATTTATATAAATTTTAGTTAGTAATAAAATATTAAGTAATCTTTTAATATTTTACATCTGATGAATGTATAAGAGTTAAATAGTAAAACGTTACAAACGTTTCAGGAATTTAACTAATTGAGATTGCACGTGCTAAGAAGAATGACCACGTTGTTCCAATACCACCTAATAAGTAGTGAGCTAATCCAACTGCACGACCTTGTGTAATACTTAATGCACGTGGTTGAATAGCTGGTGCAAAGTTTAATTTATTATGTGCCCAAACAATTGACTCGATTAATTCTTGCCAATATCCACGACCACTGAATAAGAACATTAAACTAAATGCCCAAATGAAGTGAGCGCCTAAGAAAATTAAACCATATGCTGACGATGCAGAACCATACGATTGAATTACTTGTGAAGCTTGTGACCATAAGAAATCACGTAACCAACCATTGATTGTAATAGCACTTTTCGCAAAGTTACCACCAGTAATATGTGAAATACTACCATCAGGTGAAATAGTACCCCAAACATCAGATTGCATTTTCCAACTGAAATGGAAAATTACTACTGAAATTGAATTATACATCCAGAATAAACCTAAAAACACATGATCCCAACTTGAACTTTGACATGTACCACCACGACCTGGACCATCACAAGGGAAACGGAAACCTAAGTTTGCTTTATCCGGAATTAATTTTGAGCTTCGTGCGTATAACACACCTTTTAATAAAATTAAAACAGTTACATGAATTGTAAAAGCGTGAATATGGTGTACCATAAAATCAGCTGTACCTAATTGAATAGGCATCATTGCAATTTTACCACCTACTTCTACTACTTCACCACCAAAAGCGTAACTAGTTGTAGCTAAGGCATTTGGAGCTGTTGTTCCCGGTGCTAGTAAATGAATATTTTGAATCCATTGAGCAAAAATTGGTTGTAATTGAATTGCTTTATCTGAGAACATATCTTGCGGACGACCTAACGCTCGCATTGTATCATTATGAATATAGAATCCAAAAGCATGACATCCTAAGAAAATACAAACCCAATTTAAGTGCGAAATAATTGCATCACGGTGACGTAAAACTCGATCTAATAAATTATTATAATTATCAGCAAGTGTATAATCACGAACCATAAAGATTGCTCCATGAGCTGCACCACCAACCACACAGAATCCACCAATCCACATATGGTGAGTGAATAATGAAAGTTGTGTTGCGTAGTCTGTAGCAATATAAGGATATGGTGGCATTGCATACATATGATGTGCCACAATAATGCTTAATGAACCCATCATAGCTAAATTAATTGCTAATTGAGCATGCCATGAAGTTGTTAAAATTTCGTATAAACCTTTGTGACCTTCACCAGTAAATGGTCCTTTATGAGCCTCTAAAATTTCTTTCATGCTGTGTCCAATACCCCAGTTTGTGCGATACATGTGACCAGCAAAAATGAATAAGACTGCTAAAGCTAAATGATGATGAGCAATATCACTTAACCATAAGCCTCCTGTTACAGGATTTAAACCACCTTTAAATGTTAAGAAATCAGAATATTCACCCCAGTGACCGCCAAAGAACGGCGCTAATCCTTTTGAAAAACTAGGATATAATTGACTCATTAATTCACGATTGATTAAAAATTCGTGAGGTAATGGAATTTCCTGTGGTGATACACCCGCATCTAACAATTTGTTAATTGGTAAAGCAATATGGATTTGGTGACCAGACCAAGATAAACATCCTAAGCCTAATAAACCAGCTAAATGGTGATTCATCATTGATTCCGCATTTTGGAACCATTCTAATCTAGGTGCAGCTTTGTGGTAATGGAACCAGCCTGCAAATAGCATAATTGCTGACATAGCAAGTCCACCAATTGCAATCCAATATAATTCCACTTCACTAGTAATACCTTCCGCACGCCACATCTGGAACCAACCAGAAGTTGTTTGAACACCTTGGAAGTTACCACCTACATCCCCATTTAAAATTTCTTGACCAACAATTGGCCAAACAACTTGAGAACTTTGTTTAATATTGACAGGATCATTTAACCAAGCTGAATAGTTAGAGAAATATGCACCATGGAAATGCATACCACTAATCCATAAGAAAATAATTGCTAATTGTCCAAAATGTGCACTGAAAATTTTTCGAGAAACTTCTTCTAAGGAATTTGTTTGAGTATCAAAATCATGCGCGTCAGCATGTAAGTTCCAAATCCAAGTTGTAGTTTTTGGACCTTTTGCTAAAGTTCGAGAAAAATGACCTGGTTGGGCCCATTTCGCGAAACTCGTTTCGACTGCATCTTTATCGATAAAAACTTCAAAATTTTTTTCCTGAAGATCTGTTGAGCTTATTGCCATTAATATTTCTCCTTATTGGGAGACAAAAATCTATGAAACGCTCATAAGGAAAGAAACAGGAATTTGAATAAACTTGTCATACTTGTCTGTAGTTGATACAGAATTCCATCTGTGTGAACGTCGAAGCGTTCCTACCCTAGAAAGTTTGATCGCTGTTTCGGATGAGTTTTCATCTTTATATTGTAGACAATTTTGAAAAAAATAATAAAAATAATATTCAAAGCTAAAAGTTTATACAAAAATTACCATATCGTAACCCTCCAAACTTTTTTTTAAATATTCCTGAAAATTGATTCTTAATCAATTTTCAAGAATAGAATAATCTCCTGATCTTAAAATCAATTAAAAGATTAAGTTATTTTAATGATGCTTTACCACCTGCATCAGTAATTTGCTTTTGTGCTTCTTCAGCAGCATCTTTACCAATACCTTCTTGAACTAATTTTGGTGCTGCTTCAACTAATTCTTTAGCTTCTTTTAAGCCAAGACCTGTGATAGAACGAACAACTTTTAATACAGCAATTTTCTTATCTGCTGGTACTTCATCTAACATTAAGTCAAATTCAGTTTTTTCTTCAACTTCTTCTACTGGTCCTGCTGCTGCAGCCATAACTACTGCTCCACCAGCAGCAGCTGATGCATCTACACCAAATGTTTCTTCAATTTGTGCTACTAATTCTGATGCTTCTAATAAAGTTAAAGTTTTTAATTCTTCAACGATTTGAGTAATTTTTTCTGACATAATAATTTTTAAATATATTGGATATTGAGCTCGTCAAGTTACTAGAACTATAATTTAGAAATGCTTATGCAAACGTATTGCAATCTAATTTTATAGAAGGACCCATTGTGCTACAAATAGATAATGTTTTAAAATATTTTCCTTTCACACCAGAGGGACGGTTTTTTTCAATTGAATTGTATAAAGCTTGTAAATTTTCAACTAATTGAGTTGTCGTAAAATCTACTTTTCCAATTGTTACGTGAACAATTCCTGTTTTATCAGCTTTATACTCAAATTTTCCTTTTTTAAAATCTGTTAATGTTGCAGTTAATGTACTACTTACTGTTCCAGATTTCGGTGAAGGCATTAATCCTTTCGGACCTAACACTCTTCCAAGTTTCGCCAATTTTGGCATCATATTGGGAGTTGCAATTAATAAATCAAAATTGATAATCCCTTTTGTAATATCTTCAATTAATTCATCATTACCAACAATATCGGCTCCTGCGTTTTTTGCTTCCTCGTAGTTTTCATCATTTGTTAAAACCGCAATTCTAACTTGTTTTCCCACACCATGTGGTAAAGTTACGGTTGTTCGCAATTGTTGATCAGCGTACTTTGGATCAATATTTAAATTGGCGTGTAATTCTACACTTTCTACAAATTTAGCAGTTGCTGTTTCTTGTAAAACTTGAATTGCTTGATCTAAATCTGAGTAAATCTTATTTTTAGTTTTCTCAACATTTTCTTTGTGACGTCGCGATAGTTTTCGCATAACTTTCTCCACCAAAAATTTATCTAAATTTAATTTAATCTACAATGGAAATTCCCATATTTCGGGCAGTTCCTTCAACAATCTTCATTGCACTTTCCAGCTTAGTCGTATTTAAATCTGGTAATTTGATAGTAGCAATTTCTTCTAGTTGTGCTTTTGTGATTGATCCAACCTTAATTAAGTTTGGTTTAGAAGAGCCTTTTTTATCTTTAATATTGGCTGCATTTACCAATAGAACAGATGCAGGCGGTGTTTTTAGAATAAACGTATAGCTTCTATCTTCATAAACTGAAATTTCAACCGGAATAATTAGACCTGCTTTGTCATTTGTTTTCGCATTGTATTCTTTACAAAATGCTGCAATATTAACACCATGTTGACCTAAAGCAGGCCCAACGGGTGGTGCCGGTGTTGCTTTTCCAGCTGGCAAAGCAAGTTTAATTAATGCAGTAATTTTTTTAGCCATAAGAATGTAGTAATATAATTTAAGAAAGATATTTAAAAATTTTAGATTATAATTTGTTAAAATTTTAAGACTGCGGTACAATATTTATAATCTCAGTAGATAAAATCTTTTAATTTTTAAAATTCTATTTTATTGTAGTAATTGATGAAGTATAACCTCTTTTAAAAAGAGCGACGCACCCTGTAGGACTTGAACCCACGACATCTAATTTTGGAGACTAGCGTTCTACCAACTGAACTAAGGGTGCTAATTATTATAGTTAATATAAAAATAATCCAGAAAAATTTCAAGATTACTTGTTACTACTAAAGATTGTAATATAAAAAATTAAAAATGAAAAACCAAAAAGTAACTAATCAAAAAACCAAAGATGATTTTTTAGAAATAAGAAAAAATGTCAAATTAGAGAATGGAACTAGATCACGTTTCCGTTATGATGAACAAACGAATATCTTAAACTTCACCGGCCAACTACCTCATAGTTTTATATTAGAGAAAACTTTATTAACTTGTATTTTAGTAAACTCTGATACATCTTTCCAAACTCTTGAAGTTATAATGGAACATCTACCCATTGATGCTTTTTATTTTAAAAATCATCAACGATTATATCAAACTTTTATCAATATGTATCATGAAAATTTGTCAATTGATTTTCTAACCACCACGGATTATATTCAATGTCACGGATTAATTAATGAAGTTGGTGGCTTACAAGTTATTAGCGAATTACTAAAAGAAATTCCAACACTTGTTTATTTAATGGATTATATCCGTTTAGTAAAACAAAAATATATTCGTCGCTGCATAATTAAAATTGGTTTAAAAACAGTAGATAATGGATTTGTCATGAATTTTCCTATTTCTGACCAATTACTGAGTCTTGATTCTGAAATTCAAAAACTTACGAAAGATCTTCAAGGAAAAAAGAAGGATTTTAGTAGTGCAGAATTATTACGATTAATTATTGATGATTTATGGGAAAAAGCACGACGACCTGGTCAATTATCTGGAACACCTTCAGGATTTAGTGGTCTTGATTCGTATACCGATGGATTTCAAAAGTCCGAACTAATTATTATTGCTGGACGTCCATCTGTTGGTAAAACATCTTTTGGCCTAAATATTTCACTAAATGTTTTAAAAAAAACTCGTTTACCTGTGCTTTATTTTAGTTTAGAAATGTCGGCGCAACAATTAATGTATAGACTCCTTTCAATGGAAACACGTCTTGATCAAACGAAATTTAAAACAGGATTATTAAATCAGGAAGATTGGAAAAAGATTGATTTGGTAATGCGAATCTTAGGAAAAATACCTATACACTTGTATGATACACCTCAATTAAGTTCTTCCGATGTTCGAAAAGTGCTGAAAAATATTTCAAAAATTTATAGCCAACTTGGTTTAGTAGTAATTGATTATTTACAATTAATGCATGAACCTGCCTCAAAAAACATAAATCGACCACAAGAAATTTCTGTAATTACTCGTGAATTAAAAAACATTGCTCGGGAATTTAACGTTCCAATAATTGCATTATCTCAATTGAGTCGGACAATTGATGGTCGGATTGATCCAAAACCAATGTTATCTGATTTACGTGATAGTGGTTCAATTGAACAAGATGCAGATCTTGTATTAATGTTGTATAAAAATAAACAAAATTCAATTTCAACTTTAACACCTGGTTCTACGATTATAGATCTTTCAATTGCTAAACAAAGAAATGGACCTATTGGCAATACACAACTATTATTTAATGAATATTTAACAAAATTTGAAGATTATGATAAAAATGAAAGATATAATCCAAATGCTAGTAATTAGAAATCCCACTAATAGCTAACATTTGAGTACAGCATCTCGTTTAGTATGGATTATTCAATAATTTAGAATCCATACTATTTTCATTGAAACTTATTTAAATATTGACATTTAATTTCTAATCTGATATCCTAATAATCACATACAGGGTCGGTGTCCGAGTGGTTAAAGGAGACGGATTGTAAATCCGTTACAGTAATGTTACGTTGGTTCGAATCCAACCCGGCCCAATATATTATTTATATCATTATCCAATTAGTTTTGGAATGTTTTAATTACATCCCAACCATATTCTTAAGAATTAGATATAACAGCCCAATTACGACAAAAATTAAAACTATCAAAATGCCTCGTAATTTAGGAATTTTAAATAAATTTCGAAATGGGGTAAGGATAATTAATGCTAATCCAATTACACTACTTATAAAAAATCTTGGATAACGCGATATATTGTTCCAAAAATCACTCATAATATGTTTATAATTATTAAATATATCATTATTATAATGGTATATTTAATAATTATAAACATATTTCCGATTTAGAGTTTCATGCTAGAAAAACTTTAAATATCTTAATTATTTAATACATTTGGAATTTCAAAGAGGATTATGCTATAATATCATTAGTAGGAATAGTATAAGGCTCTGTAGCTCAGTGGTTAGAGCGGGGGATTCATAAGCCTCAGGTCGTAGGTTCAAATCCCACCAGAGCCATCTACTACTTACGTAGTTTATTAAAGATTTATTTAGGAGAAATGGCTGAGTGGTCGAAAGCAATAGATTGCTAATCTATCGTGCAATATATTGTACCCAGGGTTCGAATCCCTGTTTCTCCTTTGTTCAATAAAATTAAATTGAAAAAATTGACATTTTAATTGAATTTATTTAATATATTATTACAAAAAGAAAATATTGGGATTGTAGTTCAATTGGTTAGAGCACTGCCCTGTCACGGCAGAAGTTGCGAGTTCGAGTCTCGTCAGTCCCGTTTTTAAAATTATTCTAAAATATTTCATACAAATCTAGATATATTTTTAATAAAAGATGTTTTATTAGTTCCCTTTCATAAGGGATGCAATTTATGGAACATCCATTAGTTAAAAATAAATTTGGAATTTATCATTTTAATTAAAGTTGAGTAATTTTTTCAATCTTTACTTATAATATTATAATAGCTAATCTTTGTTTAGTTTAGTTGTAAGAAAGTCAAAAACCATTATTTATATTGAGGAATGTATTACTATGGCATTACCATGGTATCGTGTTCACACTGTTGTTTTAAATGATCCTGGAAGATTAATTGCAGTACATTTAATGCATACAGCTTTAGTTGCTGGTTGGGCTGGGTCAATGGCACTTTATGAATTAGCTGTGTTTGATCCTTCGGATCCTGTTTTAAATCCTATGTGGCGTCAAGGTATGTTTGTTATGCCTTTTATGACTCGTTTAGGAATTACTGATTCTTGGGGTGGATGGAGTATTACTGGTGAAAGCGTTTCAAATCCTGGTATTTGGAGTTTTGAAGGTGTAGCATTATCACACATCATTTTATCAGGTATGTGTTTCTTAGCGGCTATTTGGCACTGGGTTTACTGGGATTTAGAATTATTCCGTGATCCACGAACTGGTGAACCAGCATTAGATTTACCAAAAATTTTCGGAATTCACTTATTCTTATCAGGACTAGCATGTTTTGGTTTTGGTGCATTCCACGTAACTGGTTTATTTGGTCCTGGTATCTGGGTTTCAGATGCTTACGGTATTACAGGAAAAGTACAACCTGTAGCTCCATCTTGGGGTGCGGATGGATTTAACCCATTCAATCCTGGTGGTATCGCTGCACACCATATTGCAGCAGGTATTTTTGGTATCTTTGCAGGTGTTTTCCATCTTACTGTTCGTCCACCACAACGTTTATACCGTGCATTACGTATGGGTAACATTGAAACTGTATTATCAAGTAGTATTGCCGCAGTTTTCTTTGCTGCATTTGTAACATCAGGTACAATGTGGTATGGAGCAGCTGCAACACCTATCGAATTATTTGGACCAACTCGTTACCAATGGGATAGTGGTTATTTCCAACAAGAAATCGAGCGACAAGTTGAAACTTCAGTTAGTGAAGGTTTATCTGAAAGTCAAGCATGGTCAAGAATTCCAGATAAATTAGCATTCTATGACTACATTGGAAACAACCCTGCGAAAGGTGGTTTATTCCGTGCAGGTCCAATGAATAAAGGTGACGGTGTAGCTGAAGCTTGGTTAGGTCATCCAATTTTCCGTGATAAAGAAGGACGTGAATTAACTGTAAGACGTATGCCTGCTTTCTTCGAAACATTCCCTGTGATTTTAGTAGATAAAGATGGTATTATTCGTGCAGATATTCCTTTCCGTCGTGCGGAATCAAAATATAGTATTGAGCAAGTAGGTGTAACTGTTGATTTCTACGGTGGTAAATTAAATGGTCAAACATTTAAAGATGCACCAACAGTTAAGAAATTTGCACGTAAAGCTCAATTAGGAGAAGTTTTTGAATTTGATAGAACAAGTTTAGCATCAGATGGTGTATTCAGAAGTAGTCCACGTGGTTGGTATACTTTTGGTCACGCAAACTTTGCTTTATTATTCTTCTTTGGACACTTATGGCATGGTGGTCGTACAATCTTCCGTGATGTATTCACTGGTATTGGTGCTGAAGTTACAGAACAAGTTGAGTTCGGTGCTTTCCAAAAATTAGGTGATAAATCAACTAAGAAACAAGGCGCTGTTTAAATCATACGCGTAGTCAAAGTTTTAAATTTCTTCATATTTTTATAGGATCATAAACAATGGAAGCTTTAGTTTATACATTTTTACTTATTGGTACTTTAATGGTAATCTTCTTTGCCGTATTCTTCCGAGATACGCCACGAATTCTTAGAAAATAATAAAACCAATTTATTTGGTTTTATTTTCTAGTCTTCATGTTCTTCGAATGGATCACGTAAATTTTTAGATGTAGGTCCAAAAGCAGTGTAAATAGAATATGTAGTAATTCCTAGAAGTAAACTTGATACAAAAATAACGATAATAGTTGCTGTTTCCATGATATATATTGATTATGATTAACGTCTTAATATTATATATCATATAATAGAAAAATTAACTTATTAAAATTTAAATATGGCATTACGAACAAGATTAGGTGAAATTTTACGTCCATTAAATGCTGAATATGGTAAGGTTGCACCAGGTTGGGGTACTACTCCAATTATGGGTGTAGTAATGGCAGCATTCCTAGTTTTTTTATTAATTATTTTACAAATCTATAATTCATCATTAATCATCGAAAATGTTGATGTAGATTGGGCAAACGGTATTGTATAATAATAATAATCTTAAAAATAATTTGGGAAAACAAATCAGTTTTTCCAAATTATAAAAATCACACACATTAAATATATATATATCTCTATGGATATTATCAGTCTAGGTTGGGCCGGTTTAATGACAATGTTCACATTTTCATTAGCATTAACTGTTTGGGCTCGAAATGGTTTCTAATTATTTAAATTCTTTGTAGAATATTATGGAATTAATCAGATTTATTTTTCCGTATGCAAGTCCAGAAATTGTTACAACGGCAAGTCTTTGCTTTGGAATGACTTTATTTGGCCTTTCTTTAGGATTTGCTTTACTAAAAGTGCAAGGCGAATAATCGTTTATTTAATAATAATATAAATAATATTATTATTAAATTTTATCCCTGAATTTACAAAATCAAAACACTATCAGTTTAGGAAAAATGTAATAGTTTCTTGACTTTTTAAAAACTTAAAAGTAAGCTTGATATTCGACAGTCAAGTAGATTCAACAAGCAAATTTATAATAATAATTATTGTATCTATTTAAAAAATTGTTGATCTAAGTTCTTTATCACTTTTTAAAAATTGATATAATGTCCCAAATTCTTTTTTTTAAGTAGAGTTTTCGAGACTATTGAAAACTTTAGATAAATCATTAACCAAAAAAATCATTATGGCAAAAAAAAGCATGATCGAACGCGAAAGAAAACGCATTCGTCTAGAAAAGAAATACGCACAAAAACGAACAAATTTATTGAACGAGTATAAAAACGAAGGAAATTTCAATAAAAAAATGGAAATTCATTCACAAATTCAACAGTTACCACGTAACAGTGCCAAAACACGAATCCGCAACCGCTGTTGGAAAACAGGACGTCCACGTGGAGTTTTCCGTGACTTCGGACTATCACGCCACGTGGTACGTGAAATGGCACACCAATGTTTATTACCCGGTGTTACAAAATCTAGCTGGTAATATTATATAGATTTTTGTTAATTTAATTTATAATTACATATATATTTGAATAGAAATGTTTTTGTTATAATTTAACACTCAGTTTTTTTTAGAATTACGCTGATTTATTTTTAACCATTAGGAGTTTTTATGATTTCTGATTCACAAGTTTACACAGCATTATTTATTGCTTTATTAGCATCAGTTTTAGCAATTAGTTTAGGAACTTCACTTTATGAATAATAAATCTTAACAATTCGTGTTAATGATTTAAAAGGCAAAAGTTTAATATTTAATAATATAGTTTTAAAATTATGGTACAAGAAAATTCAAAAAATATCACTTCTACTCCAGTTTTTCCATTTACAGCAATTGTTGGTCAAGATGAAATGAAACTTGCTTTACAATTGAATGTTATTGATCCTAAAATTGGTGGTGTTTTAATTATGGGTGACCGAGGTACAGGGAAGTCAACAACAATTCGAGCAATTGCTGATTTACTTCCTGAAATTGAAGTAGTTGCAGATGATCCATTTAATTCTCATCCTACTAATTTAGAATTAATGAGTAGTGAAGTAAAATCACAAATTCAAAGTGATTCAGATTCTATTAAAACAGATTTTATCAAAATTCCAATGATCGATTTACCGTTAGGAGCAACAGAAGATCGAGTATGTGGAACAATTGATATTGAAAAAGCATTAACAGAAGGTGTTAAAGCTTTTGAACCTGGATTATTAGCAAAAGCTAATCGAGGCATTCTTTATGTAGATGAAGTTAATTTATTAGATGATCATTTAGTAGATATTTTATTAGATTCGGCAGCTTCAGGTTGGAATACCGTTGAACGGGAAGGGATTTCAATTCGCCATCCGGCACGATTTGTTCTTGTTGGCTCAGGAAACCCAGAAGAAGGGGAATTACGACCTCAATTATTAGATCGATTTGGAATGCAAGCCGAAATTCGAACAGTAAAAGATCCAACCTTACGTGTTAAAGTTGTAGAAGAAAGAACAGCTTTTGACCAAACACCTATGGTTTGGATTAATAAATATGAGGAACAACAACAAGAATTACGTGATCGTATTGTTTCTGCTCAACAATTATTACCAACTGTTCAAATTGATTATGACTTAAGAATTAAGATTTCAGAAGTTTGTAGTCGTCTTGATGTAGATGGATTACGAGGGGATATCGTAACAACACGTGCTGCTCAAGCACATGCAGCTTATGATAATCGTGATAAAGTAACTGTAGACGATATTGCAGCTATTATTGTATTATGTTTACGTCACCGATTACGTAAAGATCCTTTAGAAGCAATTGATGAAGGTAATAAAGTAGCGAAAATCTTTAAAGAAGTATTCGAAATCGAAGAATAATTTATTATTTTTTAACCAAGTAAAATTATGTTAACAATTTTTGGAATGTCGACAAGTTTGTTTTTAATTGTCATTATTCTTATACGAATTCCACGTGATTCTATTGGTCTATCAAGTTTTGCAAATACCAGTGATTTATTAGGTTCTCCTGGTTCTGCACAACGTTTTTTTGATATTGTAACCGTTATGGGAATTTTAGTTTATTTTTCAGTTGCTTTTCAATTAAATGCGCAAGTAAATTAAGTACAAAAGAATTTCAAACATATCCCAGGGACGTACCAATTAAACATAAATAGGTATCGATTACCATTGTAAAAAATGGTAATCGATACATATAATTATATTTTTTATTTTTTAAACTACTAGTAAATACGGGTATTGAATTAAGATAAACTATTAAAAATTAAGATATTGTAAAAATAAGTAGAGTATTAACAAATTTTAAAGTTATAACATCTAGGTTTAACTAAGTTATAACTTTAATAAATTTAGTTAATTCATATATACTAATTTGATCAAATGAATATACTGGAATTTTTTTTTCATTCGCAAATTGATTCAATTTTGAATTTTGTTGTAAATGTTTCGTTAACCCAATGATAACACTGGCTTTTTGTAAATCATTTGTTAAAGTAAATTTCACATTAGCTTTCAAAAAAACTTCTTTAAGAAAATTCTTTGAGATCGAATAAGAATAAATAACTAAAGTCTTTTTAAACTCATGTAATAATTTATTGGTTTTTAAAGAATTAAATTGTGTCCAATAGTTAGTAATGGTTAATTGACCATCATCAGCTAACGAACTATTTTTCATTAATGAATTTTGAGAAGAAGAAAAATTTTCACACTGTATTTGGATTGTTTCATCCAATTTTACTTTTCGTGTCTGACAAATTAATGAATCTTTTCGTAAAAATAAATCTGCTGATGTTGCAACATTCTCATGAATTGTCCAAATATTTGGATCATTAATTTCAATTATAATTTCAAATGCAGGATATGCCTTTCGCTCTAATATACTTTTTTGCGTACCTCTACGTTTTGCTTCATCATCACTTAAAGTTACATATTGAATTCCCCCAATTAAATCTGATAAAGGTGGATTTTTAATTAAATTTTCCAAACAATTACCATGAGTAGTTCCAATCAATTGAACACCTTTCTCTGCAATTGTTCGAGCAGCTAAAACTTCTAATTCTGTTCCAATTTCATCAATGATAATTACTTGCGGCATATGATTTTCCACAGCTTCAATCATAACTTGATGCTGTAGTTCTGTTTTTGGAACTTGCATTCGCCTTGCACGTCCAATTCCAGAATGAGTGATATCACTATCACCACCAATTTCATTAGATGTGTCAATAATAATTACCCTTTTCTCCATTTCATTGGCTAAAACTCGACCGATCTCACGAATAATTGTTGTTTTTCCAACACCAGGTTTTCCTAAAATCAGGATAGATTTTTCGGATTCTAATAAATCACGAATTACTGAAACGGTTCCAAAGATAGAACGACCAATTCTACAAGTTAACCCATTTATTAAAAATTGGCGATTTCGAATACAACTTATGCGATGAAGTGTTCGTTGAATACCGGCACGATTTTCATTACTAAATTTACTTAAATGTTTGGTAACAAAATCAATATCTTGCCATGATATAATTTTTTGAGATAGATATTCAGGACCATAAGTAAATCGTGCTTCAGGACGTCGTCCTAAGTCAAGAATAATTTCTACCATCTGATCATGATAAGAATGGTTCCTAAGAGTTTGTTGAAGAAAAACCGGTAAATTTTCAATTAATTTTTCGAAATCATTAGTTAAAGTCATGAACAAAAGAATATTAGTAAATTTATAATTTAAATTTCCCTCGAGAATACAGAGTAATTTAAATTAGTTTATATTTATTTAATAGTAGTTAATAAAGATTGGAATGTTGAACTATCTAAAATAGCAATTTGTGATAACATTTTACGGTTTAAATCAATATTTGATTTTTTAAATTTATTGATAACCTGACTATATGTGATTCCATTTGCTCTTGAAGCTGCATTAATTCGACGAATCCAGATTTTTCTAAAAATTCGTTTCTTTTGTTTGCGACCAATATATGAGTATCTTAAAGCTTTCATAACTTGTTGATTTGCAACCCTGAATAAAACAGAATGTGCACCACGATATCCACTTGCAAGGGCTAGAATTTTTTTTCGACGTTTACGAGCTACATTTCCACGTTTGACTCTTACCATTTGTAATTTTGTTGTTTAGTAATCTAATAAGGTAACATTAATTTAATCGGCGCTTTATCACTTTTATTGACACATAAAACTTGTGACAATTTTCGTTTTTGTTTATTTGATTTTTTCATCAATAAATGACCTTTATAAGCATGACGACGTAAAAAATTGTTCGTTCCAGTAATTTTATATCGTTTTGCGGCTGCTTTTCGTGTTTTTAATTTTGGCATAAAATTTTATTTAGACTTGTTAAGATACAATTTTTTAAAATAAGCTTTTGATTTCAAAGGATGAGAATATAAAATTTGATCACCATTTCTCCAATCAACAGGACATGCCTGACCAGGATTTTCTTGGATATATTGAATTGATTTGAGAACTCTTAGTAATTCATCTATATTTCTTCCACATAATAAATTATTAACTGTATAGTATTGGATAATTCCTTCCTTGTCAATAATAAATATACCTGGAAATGAAAGGCCATCATTTGTTAATAGATGGTATTTTTTTGTGATAGTTTGATTTAAATCAGAGACTAAAGGATAGTTTAATTTTCCTAATCCCCCTTGACTTCGATTTGCTAATAAATACTGTAAGTGTGAGAAAGGACTATCAGTTGAAATTGCCAAAATCTGAGTGGATAATTGGTGAAATTCATGAATCCGATTACTTAATTCAATTAATTCTGTAGGAGAAACCGAAGTAAAATTTGCTGGATAAAATACTAAAAGAACATATTTTTTTCCATGATAATCCGATAATCGAATTTTTCCGAGCCTATTTTTATAAATTCCAACAGTTAAGAAATTTGGCGCCATTTTTCCGATTTGAGGTAAATTAGTCATAAATAAAAAATTTATATTTATACCATTATAATTATAATTTACTAGAAATAGTACTATTATTTAAAAGTAATTTTATCTTTAAAAAAATTTACTAATTTTGTCGATAAATAGTTGGTTTGAAGTTAGACTATCTGTTATGATATTAATTAAAAATAAGTAAGTTATAAATTAATAAGGAAATAAATTAGATGAATAAGGATACAATACAAAAGATTCTTATTGGCTTGTTTGTCAGTGCTTGTATCTTTTTAGGGATTCAAGTGATGGATGTAGACAATATTTTAGAAGTTGATAAAAATTCAACAAAAACAGAAATGACTGTTGCTTCGAGTGGTTCAAGAATGACATATGGAAGATTCTTAGAATATTTAGAACTTGGCTGGGTAAAACAGGTTGATTTATATGATAATAATCGAAATGCAATCGTTTTAGCGTCAAGTCCGGAATTGGGTAATCGCCCACAGGCTATCCGTGTTGAAATTCCAGTTGGCGCATCGCAATTAATTCAAAAGTTAAAAGAGTACAACATTGACTTTGATGCTCACCCGCTTCCACAAAAAAGTCTTTTAATTACTATTGCTAGTAATTTAATTTTACCATTAGTTTTTATTGCTGGGTTAATCTTCTTTTTCCAAAATTCTGAAAACTTCCCGCAAAATAACGGAATGTCTCCAATGAATTTAGGAAAATCAACAGCTCGATATGATCAACGTCCAGAAACAGGAATTTCTTTTGATGATATAGCGGGAATTGATGAAGCAAAAGCTGAATTTGAGGAAATTGTTTCATTTTTACGTGAACCAGAACGTTATACATTAGTTGGTGCAAAAATTCCAAAAGGGGTTTTATTAGTTGGACCTCCAGGAACAGGAAAAACATTATTAGCAAAAGCTATTGCAAGTGAAGCAAATGTGCCATTTTATAATGTTGCCGGTTCAGAGTTTGTAGAAATGTTCATTGGTATTGGGGCAGCGAGAATTCGTGACTTATTTAAAAAAGCCTCTGAAAATACACCTTGTATTGTTTTCATTGATGAAATTGATGCAGTTGGTCGTGAACGTGGTGCTGGTATTGGTGGCGGTAATGATGAGCGTGAGCAAACATTAAATCAGTTATTAACTGAAATGGATGGTTTTAAAGAGAATAAAGGTGTTATTGTAGTTGGAGCTACAAACCGAGTTGATATTTTAGATTCTGCTTTATTACGTCCTGGTCGTTTTGATCGACAAATTACTGTTGGATTACCAGACAGATTAGGAAGACTTGGAATTTTAAAAGTTCATGCGAGAAACAAACCTTTAGATAAAGATGTTTCATTAATTCAAATTGCAAATCGAACACCAGGATTCTCTGGGGCAGACTTAGCAAACTTATTGAATGAATCAGCTATTTTAGCAACTCGTTATAAGAAAGATACAATTTCGAAGAACGAAATCAATGAAGCGGTTGATCGAATCATTGGGGGAATCGCGGGTTCTGCTATGGAAGATACAAAAAATAAAAAATTAATTGCATATCACGAAGTAGGTCATGCAATTGTGGGTTCGTTATTACAAAATCATGATGCTGTAGAAAAAGTAACATTAATTCCACGTGGAAGTGCGAAAGGATTAACTTGGTTTGCTCCAGATGAAGACCAAATGTTAATTTCTCGTGCTCAATTATTAGCAAGAATAACTACAACATTAGGTGGTCGAGTGGCTGAACGTGTGATTTTTGGCGAAACAGAAGTAACAACAGGAGCCAGCAGTGATTTACAACAAGTAACTCGCGTTGCTCGCCAAATGGTAACACGCTACGGTATGTCAATTCTTGGTCCAATTGCATTAGAAAATGATAACAATGAATTACTTTTCAAAGGTGAGATGTCAAATCGAATTGATGCTGAAGTTTGTAGAATTGTAAATCATTGTGAACAATTAGCAACGAGAATTGTTCGTGATAATCGTGTAATTATTGATTTAATTGTTGAACGTTTGTTAGATGCAGAAACATTAGATGGTGATGAGTTCCGTAATTTAGTAGAACAATATACAATTCCACCTGCACAAATGAAATAAAAACGCTTTAGCTTTAATTAAAAAGTTTTCATTCTTATTACTTTTAAAGGTAATAAGAATGAAAATTATTATTTATTATTTATTTTTTCTTAAATAAATCTTTTGATTCTGCAATTGCTTCTTTTAAAGATGCTTCTGCTTCTTCTGTGAATTGATTTGTTGATGTAACAATGTTTAAGTACGGCTTTTGTGATGTTGTTAAATATGAAATTAAACTTGCACAATAAGCTTTTACATCTGCAACTTCTACATCATCTAAGAATCCATTAATACCAGTGTAAATTAATGCAACTTGCTGAGCAACTGATAATGGTGAATTTTGTGGTTGTTTTAAAAGTTCACGTAATCGTGTTCCACGAGCTAATTGCTTTTGTGTTGCATCATCTAAATCAGACGCGAATTGTGAGAAAGCTTCTAACTCAGCAAATTGCGCTAATTCTAATTTTAATTTACCTGCAACTTTTTTCATTGCTTTTGTTTGTGCTGCTGAACCTACACGTGATACTGAAATACCAACGTTAATTGCAGGTCGAATTCCTGAGTTGAATAAATCATTTGATAAGAAGATTTGACCATCTGTAATTGAAATTACATTTGTAGGAATATAAGCCGAAACATCACTAGCTTGTGTTTCAATAACTGGAAGTGCAGTCATACTTCCACCACCTAATGCATCACTTAATTTTGCTGCACGTTCTAATAAACGTGAGTGTAAGTAGAATACATCACCAGGATACGCCTCACGTCCTGGAGGACGACGTAATAATAATGACATTTGACGGTATGCCATGGCTTGTTTTGTTAAATCATCATAGATAACTAAAGTTGCCTTACCGTTGTACATGAAGTACTCTGCCATAGCTGCACCAGCATATGGAGCGATATATTGTAATGTCGCTGGATCATTAGCACTAGCTGCTACAATAATTGTATAAGCCATTGCATTTTTTTCTTCAAGAACATTTACTACTTGAGCAATAGTTGAAGCTTTTTGACCAACACCAACATAAACACATACAACATCTTCAGTTGCTTGGTTAATGATTGTATCAACTGCAATAGCAGTTTTACCTGTTTGACGGTCACCAATGATTAATTCTCGTTGACCACGGCCAATAGGAATCATTGCATCAATTGATGTAATACCAGTTTGTAATGGTTCACAAACCGATTTACGACTAATAATACCTGGAGCCATTGCTTCAAGTAATTGAGTGTCTGATGATTCAATTTCACCTTTCCCATCAATTGGAAGACCTAACGCATTTACAACACGTCCTAAGAACTTTTCACCAACAGGAATTTGAGAAATTTGACCTGTTGATTTAACAGTACTACCTTCTAAAATTTGACGACCAGTACCCATTAATACAACACCAACGTTGTCATTTTCTAAATTTAAAGCAATACCAATAGTTTTGTCTTCAAATTCTAGAAGTTCTCCACTCATTACTTGATCAAGACCATAAACGCGGGCAATACCATCACCAACTTGTAAGACAGTACCAATATTATCTACCTTAACATCTTGATCATATTGTTCAATTTGTTCACGGATAATACTACTAATTTCGTCTGGACGAATATTTATCATTGTATTATTTTTTAAGATATAAAAAGTTAATAAAGTTTGTTTGCGTTAAATTTCTAACACAGTATCTAGATGTTTTGCTAGTTTTTGTAATTGATTTTTAACTGTAAAATCAATAACTTTTGATTCTGTTTTAATTAAAAATCCACCAATTAAACTAGGGTCAACATTAATTACTAATCGAATTTCTCTAGCATTCGTTAATTCTTTTAATTTTTGAATTAGCGTATCTTTTTGTAAATTTGTAAAAGCAGATGCTGTTGAAACTTCAATCATTTTAATTGACGCAGTTTGATAAATTAATTCTAAATAAGCATCAATAACTGACGTTAATAAATTAATTCGATCACGTTCAACTAAAACCATTAAGAAATTAAAAGTATCAGTATTAAGTTGCGACTTTAATGTTTTCGTTAAAATCCCACGTTTTACTTCTTGTTTTACAATAGGATTGTTTAGATATTCTAATAATTCTGGAGTTTCCTCAAGGAAGATATCTAAATTTTGAAAATCTGCTGTAATTTGATGCATGATGTTCTTTTCAACAGAAAAGTCAAATAAGGCACGTGCATAAGGAGCTGCAATTTTCGATGTTAAGGGATTTCCACTCATAATAAATCTCCTTTTAATTTATCAATAGTCTCATTAATTAGAGCACTTGAACGTTCTTCCGATTTAAATGTTTCTTGTACACGAGTTAATGTTCGTTGTAATACAAGCGTAATAATTTGCTGTTTAATTTCAACAAATATTTGACGTTCTTTAGAACGGAAAGTTGCTAATGCACGGTCAAAGCGAACTGTTAAATCTTTTTTAGCTTGAAACGCATCTGATTCAAGTAATACTTTTTTAGTTGCAACAGCTTCATTTTTAATTTCACTGATAACAATATTTGCTTGATTCAATTGTTTTTGAGCTTCATCTAGACGTTTCTTCGCTTCGCTTAATCTATCTTCAGCATCTTGAACACCTTTTACAATCGTTGTTCTTCGTTCTTCTAATAATGATCCTAAAAAGTCTCGACCGGTATAAAATAATATTCCAAGCAATGCTGCAATATTAATTAAACCTGTTTCTAGAATATCGGTATTTAAACTAATGCCTTCATTGGCAAGTAATGTAAAAATCTGATCAAAATTTTCCATGTTTTCGATTTTTTATCTAAACTGTTCACTTATAGAAAGAAAAATTACAGTTCACAAAAAATTTAAATTGCTAATCTAGCTTCAATATCTGTCGCTAATGACTGAACAATTTCGTCTAAATTATTAAGTGCAATTTCTTTTTTAGCAAAAAGATCTTTAGTAATAGTATCTAATAAATTATCAATATATTTTTGAGAAATATTTACTTCTACTTCTAAGATTTCTTTATGAATTTTTTGTGATTTTGTAATTTCTAATTGAGCTTGTTTACGGACATCCTCTAACTCTTGTTCATATTGTGTTGTTAGTTTATTAGCTTCTGCTAATATTTCTGAAGCTTCGCTAAGATTTGTTAGAATATATTCTTTTCGCTCTTCAATGATTGTTAATAATGGATTATATAAAATCACATTTAAAAGAATCATTAATAGTAAAAATTGAATTGCTACTAATGGTAATGTTGCATTTATATCAAATAATCCACCAGGTCCACTAACTTCTGAACTTGAGATTAAAATTGAAAAATTAATCATATAAAATCTATATACTATAGAATTAAAGTTTTGTTAATAAAAACCTGTTAATTAGGTTTTTATTTTGGTGTAAGAATTTCTTACGTCTTAGAATTAGCCGTTGAATGGGTTAGCAAATAATAATGCTAATGCTACAACTAGACCATAAATAGTTAAGGCTTCCATGAAAGCTAAACTTAATAATAATGTACCACGAATTTTGTTTTCTGCTTCTGGTTGACGAGCAATACCTTCAACAGCTTGACCAGCAGCGTTACCTTGACCAATACCAGGGCCGATAGCAGCTAAACCAATCGCTAAACCAGCAGCAATAACAGAAGCAGCAGAAATAATAGAATCCATAATAAAATTTAAGTTATATATATATATATTTTAAAAAATCTAATCTTGGTCAGTCAAAACTTATTCAAGAGCTTCTGCAATATAAGCAGCAGCTAATGTTGAGAAAATTAAAGCTTGTACTGAACCAGCAAAAATCCCTAATAACATGATTGGTAAAGGAATTACCAACGGAACTAATGAAGTTAATACAGTAATTGTTAATTCATCAGCTAAAACATTCCCGAATAATCGGAAACTTAATGATAACGGCTTTGTAAAATCTTCTAGAATATTAATTGGTAAAAGAAGTGGAATTGGTTGAACATAACGTTTAAAATATCCAAACCCTTTTTTACTTAAACCCGCATAAAAATAAGCAAGTGAAGTTAATAATGCTAATGCAACTGTTGTATTAATATCATTTGTAGGAGCAGCAAATTCTCCTTCTGGCAATTCAATTAATTTCCAAGGGATAATCGCCCCTGCCCAGTTACATCCAAAAATAAAGAAGAATAACGTTCCAATAAATGGAATCCATTCTTTATAAAAACTCTCACCTAATTGATCTTTAGCAATGTCAGTTACAAATTCAACTGCTGTTTCCATAAAATTTTGGAAACCATGGGGAATTCGTTCTGCATTTGAACTACCTAAGAATGCAAACAATAATAATACTGCAAATACAAACCAGATAACTACAAGCACTTGACCATGTACTAAAAATCCTGCAAGATTCCAGTAAAAATGTTTTCCAACTTCTGCTTCCGCTAATAGTGTGAACATATTTGAATCAAACATTTCTGGGTACAAAAAATTTAACTAATTTAGTAAATTACCCAATATTAAAAAATATATAGGAACATGATAGATTATAAATGAATTTATCATAATTTAGGGATATATTTATAAAAAAGCTTTTTATTTTTTTAACCATTCGTAACCTTTCGCTTCTAGTTGGGTTGCTAAATCAGCTGAACCCGTTTTTGTAATTTGACCATTTTGCATTACATGGACATAGGTTGGAGTAATATAATCTAATAATCGCTGATAATGAGTAATCAATAAAATTCCTTTCGAGGGACTCATGAAATTATTGATTCCTGCTGAAATTGTTTTCAATGCATCAATATCTAAGCCTGAATCTGTTTCATCTAAAATCACTAATTCAGAATCCAATAAAATCATTTGTAGAATCTCATTTCGTTTTTTCTCACCCCCTGAAAATCCTTCATTAACATTTCGATTTAAAAAAGCTGGGGACATCTTAACCAGTTCTAATTTCTCGTTAATAATTTGAAAGAACTCAATTGGAGTAACTTCAGGTTTATTATAAAATTTTTGTTTCGCATTGTAGGCCAAACGTAGAAAATCTTCATTACTAACACCCGGAATTTCAATAGGATACTGAAAAGCTAAAAATATTCCTAAATGTGATCTTTCCTCAGGTTCAAGGTCTAAAATACTTAGCCCTTTAAAAAGAATCTCACCATCTAATACTGAATAGGCAGGATGGCCAGCTAAAACTTTTGAAAAAGTACTTTTTCCTGAACCATTAGGTCCCATAATGGCATGAATTTCACCTTGATTGATTTTTAAGTTAAAATCTTTTAAAATTTCATTTTCATTGATAGAAACGTGTAAATTTTTGACTTCTAAAAGAGTTAAATTTGAATTCATTAGCCAACACTTCCTTCTAATTTTAAAGTTAATAAGTTATCTGCTTCTGCAGCAAATTCAAGAGGTAATTCTGTGAAAATTTCACGACAAAAACCGCTGATCATTAATTCAACAGCTTTTTCTAATTCTATACCACGCTGTAAAAAGTAAAAAATTTGTTCTTCACCAATTTTGGAAGTTGAAGCTTCGTGTTCAATTTTTGTCGTTGAATTATAAACAGAAATAAATGGGAATGTATTTGCATTGGATAAATTACCAATTAATAATGAATCACATTGAGAATAATTACGTGCACCATGAGCCTTATTCAATACATTTACAAATCCACGGTAACTATTTTTAGATTTACCAGCAGAAATACCTTTGGAGATAATTCGACTTCGTGAATTTTTACCAATATGCATCATTTTTGTTCCCGTATCCGCTTGCTGATAATTATTCGTTAATGCAACGGAATAAAACTCACCTTGTGAGTTATCACCCATTAAAACACAACTTGGGTATTTCCATGTGATTGCAGATCCCGTTTCAACTTGTGTCCAGGAAATTTTTGAATTGGCTCCAGCACATAAACCACGTTTAGTCACAAAGTTATAAATTCCCCCCTTACCATATTCATTTCCTGAATACCAATTCTGAACTGTTGAATATTTAATTGTGGCATTTTCTAAAGCTACTAATTCAACAACAGCTGCATGAAGTTGATTGGTATCATACTGAGGAGCAGTACAACCTTCTAAATAATTAACTTGGCTATTTTTTTCAGCAATTAATAATGTGCGTTCAAACTGTCCTGAATTTTCATCATTGATTCTAAAATATGTAGAAATATCTAATGGACAAATTGTATCCTCGGGAATATAACAAAACGATCCATCCGTAAATACCGCCGAATTTAATGCCGAAAAATAATTATCTCCAATTGGTACAACTGAACCTAAGTATTTTTTAATTAATTCAGGTGAATGATGAACCGCTTCTGAAATTGATGAAAAAATAATTCCATATTTACTTAATTCATCTTGAAATGTTGTTCCTACTGAAACACTATCGAATACCACATCAACAGCAACATTTGCTAATCGTTTTTGTTCCGTTAATGAAATTCCTAATTTTTCAAAAGTTTGCAGTAATTCTGGATCAACTTCATTTAAATCTTGTAATTTCTTTTTAGATTTAGGCGCGGAATAATAAACAATTTCTTGATAATTAATTTGTGGAAATTTTAAATAAGCCCATTCAGGCTCAGACATTTGTTTCCATCTTTTGTATGCCTTTAAACGAAATTCTAACAAAAATTCTGGTTCTTGTTTTTTCTTTGAAATCAAGGTAACCGTTTGTTCATTTAGTCCTTTCTTAATAATATCTTTTTCAATATTTGTTGAAAATCCATATTGGTAGGTTTTATTTACCAATTTAGTAATATTGGTATTTAAAACTTTATTTGATTGGTTAATCATAGCAATTAAAATATAAGATATGTAGATAAATAATTTAATATAAATTGATTATTATACATTATAGATATTATTGTAAAAGAAATTTTTAATATACTGAAGGATAGAGTTTAATTTAATAAAATTAATTCTAAAAAGTTATAAATTAACTATTAAATAATAATTATTTAAGCTCCTCGAAGTCAGATTATAATCAGTGATTAAGGTTGCTATTTAATATATCAATATTATTAACAATCAACCGACAGAACTAGTTTTTAACTAAAATTAGTTAACTATCTATTATATATTGCCTTTTATTCTAAGGAGAAATCA